GTATTATATTATAACGAATTTTGGAAGAATTTAGAAGGTGAAGAAACTCTTTATTAAATTCAAATTATAATTATGAAATTCAAATTATAAGACAAGAAAAAAAATAATAGAAAAATAACAAACAAGTGAATTATCATACATGTATTTGATGTAGAAAAATGAATAAGTTCATTTAGTTAGTTCTATATTCCTTGCACTTTATTATATATACTCAGTTAGCTATACTTAGTATAATTATTATAGGAATTCTAATAATTTTAAGAGATCTTTCTATTTAAGATATCTTTCTAACAATATAATCTAGCGATAATAGGTAAAAAAATAAATTTAACAATAAATAACAGGTACAAATATTAAATCGAGGTGCCCATTCTATGACAATTCTCAACAACTTACCCTCTATTTTTGTGCCTTTAGTGGGCTTAGTATTTCCGGCAATTGCAATGGCTTCTTTATCTCTTCATGTTCAAAAAAACAAGATTTTTTAGATCTGATGGGGGCAAATTTCATATATTTTTTTTTCAAGACTTAGACTTGGATTATAACACAGATATCTATTCAGTATAATATGGTATAACTTGTGGCTTCTTTCAAACAGAAAAGAAAGGGCAGGCGTAAACGTAAATCTGATATATGAGTAAACGAGCTATTTGAAAATATTGAAAATAAGTCGCGATTGGGGCGAATACCTGAAATAAATTAAATGCAAAGCCCATGTAGCTATATATGTGTAGATAGGGGATCATATGAGAGGGCTCCTATTATTTTACTTTTAGATCTAACCAATTGCTTCGAAAGATTCACATCAGAATAGTGCAAGTTGATGAAAGTTCCTTCGGAAACAAAAAAATGTAAAGTAAAATTCATTTTGGCCGGTCTCCCACTTCCAATAAAATGTAACTAGATCTAGTATGAGTTGGCGATCAGAACATATATGGATAGAACTTATCGCGGGGTCTCGAAAAATAAGTAATTTCTGCTGGGCCATTATACTTTTTTTAGGTTCATTGGGGTTTTTATTGATTGGAATTTCCAGTTATCTTGACAGAAATTTGATACCTTTATTCCCGTCTCAGGAAATCATTTTTTTTCCACAAGGTATCGTGATGTCGTTCTATGGGCTCGCCGGTCTGTTTATTAGCTCTTATTTGTGGTGCACAATTTCGTGGAATGTAGGTAGTGGTTATGATCGATTCGATAGAAAAGAAGGAATAGTGTGTATTTTTCGTTGGGGATTCCCAGGAAAAAATCGTCGCATCTTACTCCGACTCTTTATGAAAGATATTCAGTCTATCAGAATAGAAGTTAAAGAGGGTTTTAATGCTCGGCGTGTCCTTTATATGGAAATCAGAGGCCAAGGGTCCATTCCTTTGACTCGTACTGATGAGAATTTGACTCCACGAGAAATTGAGCAAAAAGCAGCGGAATTGGCCTATTTTTTGCGTGTACCAATTGAAGTATTTTGAAATAAACGAAGCACTTTTCTTAGCAGTTAGCAGGAGGTAAAAAACCAAAAAATCCTCTTTTTTTTTCTATAACATAACTTAACTGAAATTTCTTCATAATACTGATGAACCAAAGAAGACGTATATTATATATACTATATACGGAAAACGGAAAAATTTGAAATTTTGTCCGCAAACTTTTTTTTATGCGTATGTAAATTCACAAAATTCAAGGACTAACCACTGACTCACAAATAAAAAAGAGGGAATAGATTCAGGAGTTCGAAGCTTTCTATTCTAAATTCTAATATTAGAATAGAACTTATGCTTGATAGAAATATTAGATTGTATAGAGTTGACGAATGAAGCGGATTCATTAAAAATTCATAGACGCAAAAATGGACAAAAAAGCATTTATTCCCCTTCTATATCTTACGTCTATAGTATTTTTGCCCTGGTGGGTCTCTTTTTCATTTAATAAAAGTCTGGGATCTTGGATTATTAATTGGTGGAATACTAGTAAATCCGAAACTTTTTTAAATGATATTCAAGAAAAGAGTATTCTAGAAAGATTAATAGAATTTGAGGAACTCTTCCTGTTGGACGAAATGATAAAGGAATACCCCGAAACACATCTACAAAAGTTTCGTATCGGAATCCACAAAGAAACGATCCAAATGATCAAGATGCACAACGCAGATCGTATCTATACGATTTTGCACTTCTCGACAAATATAATCTGTTTCGTTATTCTAAGTGGTTATTCTTTTTTAGTTAATGAAGAACTTATTATTCTTAATTCTTGGGTTCAAGAATTCATATATAACTTAAGCGACACGATAAAAGCCCTTTCTATTCTTTTATTAACCGACTTATGTATAGGATTCCATTCACCCCACGGTTGGGAACTAATGATTAGTTCTTTCTACAAGGATTTTGGATTTGCTCATAATGATCAAATTATATCTGGACTTGTTTCCACCTTTCCAGTCATTTTCGATACAATTTTTAAATATTGGATCTTCCGTTATTTAAATCGTGTATCTCCGTCACTT